GTCTGTCTTGACATAGAAATAAAAAAAAATAGATGGAAATACATTGCGTCCAATAGGATTTGAACCTATACCAAAGGTTTAGAAGACCTCTGTCCTATCCATTAGACAATGGGCGCCTTTCATTCATTTCAATTTTGCCTCTTGTTTGAAAAAAAAAAAAGAATCAGATTGTAATTGTATGTGAAATATTTTTAGGAATTGTATATTTAATTAAATCATGCATTAATTAATATAGAGAGAATGAAAATAGCGAATAGATAAGTAAGAGTTTTATATATTCATTCTTTATATTTCTTCCTATTACTAGTAATATTAATTAAGAAAGAAATATAAAGAATGAATATATGAATTAATCTATAAATTCGATAAGAGAGGGTCTAAAGCGGGTAGCGGGAATCGAACCCACATCGTTAGCTTGGAAGGCTAGGGGTTATAGTCGACGCTGATTCAATTCAACATTTTTAACGTCTCTAATTCAAAACCGAACATGAAACTTTGGTTTCATTCGGCTCCTTTATGGAAGATGGATAAATTCTTAGATCTAAAGATATAAAAGATGTGAATGAAAATTCTACCCATAACATCTATGTTAGCTTTTTGTCTGAATACATTGAATTCAAAAAGACTTGCTTTCTAGATGATCCCGCTAGAATAAGATAATTGTAACAATCTTTCTAGTTCCTTCGTTCTTTATTTCTATTTCAAAAAAATCCTTAGGAAAAGTACTTTGTTCCCACCGAGCTAAAATAATATATCGATGTCTCTAGTAAATCAAAGTCATCATTTAATAGCTATTTTGCTTCAATTTCTTCTCTATCAACTCAAAATTGAAGATTTAGTTACGGTTAGAAATCCACTTTTCTATCTTCAGCCATGGATCTTTATTCATAATTATTTAATTGGAAGTATTAATCCAATTCACAAATTATGTTTCGCAATTTTAGAATCCGATTTTGCAATTTACAGTTGCTCTTTGGATACAAATCACGAGAATTTCTATTTTTCCTCGAATCAGTCATTGAGAGATAAAGGATTTAATCCTTTTAAGAAAAAAAGTTTTTAATCGGAATATAAATTAAACCGAGGGACCCCTTAACTATTAAGGGGATTAATAGAACGAATCACACTTTTACCACTAAACTATACCCGCTACAATGTGATTATTGTATACAAATGGATCTTTTGTCAAACGGAGGTATTTGGCGTAATCAAAATAGGATCCTAAACGAATCATAAAAATTAGAGTGTTAACTTTATTTTTGTGTTTGCGGTATGAAATTAGGAAAAAAGAAAATAAGAATCTCTTTTTTTTTACTAAAGTCATTTTGATAGAGACGATTCACTAAAAGCACGAAAATCATAACATAAAAATGCGTTGTGTAAGAGTCCAGAGTTTATTTTGTTTATTCTGTATCTCTTTTTTATTACAAAAAAATATAAAACAAAGTAGTCAAAGTAAAAAAAAAAAAAAAAGAATAAAATAAGAAGAAATCACACTTTCGAGTTGTTGTAATTTACTAACAAGTCTTTCTGTTTTCAAACCCGATAAAGGGTTTTATCTATCATTCGTTGGAACAAAAAAGGGGCTTGGCAAAGGGCCCTGGCTAGGTTAATACCTAGCCGGGCCGGGCGTGGGAGTAAAAGAAAAGGGCCTTTTCGATCAAAATGAAAACAATTGGATCCTTTTAGTTCTTACTTTATCTAAATTGAATTACTGATAAAAGTTATACATATCTAATCTATATAATAAAAAGATAGAAAGAAAGCCTTTTTTAATCCTTACTTTATGTGTAATGTAACATAGTACATTTTTTTTTTCAATTGGGAGAGATGGCTGAGTGGACGAAAGCGGCGGATTGCTAATCCGTTGTACAAGTTATTTGTACCGAGGGTTCGAATCCCTCTCTTTCCGCCTCCCTCGATGACTTGATATTTTAATTTCATTTATCTTTCAAAATTTTCAAATCATTTTTCATTTTATTCTTCACGTCCAGGATTACGCCCCGGATCATTAGATAGGAATCCAAAGATGAAGAGAGAAACAAAGAATATCACTACTGTATAAACGAAAAGTTTGAGAGTAAGCATTACACAATCTCCAAGATCATTTTTTTGGGAAAAGGGGGAATAGATCATCTGTTTTTATACCATATACCCTAATCCTATTTTGACATCACGAAATGAATGAGGGGCTTTCGAGAAAAAAAAATTTAATTTATGAAAATTCTTTTGTCATAAGAGTCTTTCATTACTAAAATTGCATTTCATACCCAAAATTATATATTCTCGAAGATTCTGATACTAATAGGATTAGGGTCTTTCACTGGAAAACAAAATGGGGTCTGAATGGGGTGATTTAGATTTATCGCGTCTAGTCAAGAGTTTCTTTGAATTGAGGGTTCATTATTGTGAGACTTATTTGATCCAATTGATAAAATATTCGAAATAAATCCCGAATTTTCTAGGATAATATTAAAGATCTCAGCGAAAACTTACAGCAGCTTGCCAAACAAAGGCTAAGAGAAAAAAAAACAGAGGTATGACTGGCATAACATCTACAATTGGATTCAAAAAAGCATAGGCCTCCGGCAATTTGGCGAAGACAAAATTACTCGAATAAAGAGCCGAATTAATACAGGTCAAACTAAAGATATTAAGCATAACAGGCATTTTGTTCTTGGAGATAATTTCATTTTGATTGAGTTATTGATATGAAGTCAAAAGGAAGAAAGTAAGGTAGAAAAAATTCTTCTTTGTCTTTGAATTCACCCAATCAAAAACCCTCCCATTCTCAAATAGAATAGAAGAAATTCGACTTTCATACAATATCTTAATTGAATTATATGTAATGATCAATAAATTGAATTTTATTCTATATATATATACGTATCAAAATCTTAGCAAGAATATATTCTCTAAATTAGATATTTGAATTAGAATTGACGATCAACCAATCCCAGCATTATTCTTTATTAGTGTCGAATAAAAATTTAAATGGGGCGTGGCCAAGTGGTAAGGCAACGGGTTTTGATCCCGGTATTCGGAGGTTCGAATCCTTCCGTCCCAGATCATATTTCATTCTAAATCTAAATTTGATTAGAATAAAAATAAGTAGAATAAGATTCTTGTGAACAACTTTTTGTTTAGGTTTAAAGGTCTAATATTGAATAGAATGCAATGCTTATTTCTTTTTTTTTTATGATTTTTGATTCCTATATAATATATAATTTTTAGAGTAGATTGAAATTAATTAGAAAGGGGACATCTTAAGTTGAATATCTTAGTTTGTCCGAATTTCATTAATAAATAATAAAATTACGCGATCTATTTTATTTGAACTTTTAGGTATTTCGTGTTTGACTCTAATGAATAATTAGAAATCTATAGAAGGAGTGGTAAGAATTGAGATAAAGGAATTCATTCATTTTATTCACTCTACCTTTTCTTCCTTTATTTCTTTTATGACAATCTTATAGAAAGATTACTGAATCTTACTGAATCTTAAGTTAAACAAAATATGAAAATACATATATAAAACTAGGAAATGCATAGTCTATATGTATATATTATTATTGCTCTATAGTTCTATTTCAGTAAGAGCGGTTTTTCGTTATGAAAAAAAATTTTAGTTATTCCCATTTTAGAATATAATAATTTTGATAATTAAAAAAAAAATCTTGCATTTATACTATACAATAAAATTGGGGTTACGCTGAATTCTTGCTAAAACCTCTTCAGAAAAATTTCTATCCATCTATCTAGAAGAAAAGTGATAGATTATTATGTAGCGAATGCACCGATGATTATTCACGATTCCATAATTGAATCAATTCCATACCGGTTCCAAATTGAGAAATGTTATGGTAAAACTTCGTTTGAAACGATGTGGTAGAAAGCAACGTGCGACTTGAAAGACATGATCCATTGTGGATTTTTATATCCACCATTTTATATAAGAAAGAATGAAAGTGCTCTTGACTCGACATCATTTATTCTGTTTAGCTAGAAACCCCATTGGGTTGTAATGGAAATAGTCCATGATGGAGCTCGAGTAGAAAGTATTGATTCATTTCTCCGGGGCAAGGGTCTATGGTTAATGCCAATCAATAAATTGGAACAACTTCGTAAGTATATCGTTGATAGAGAAATCGAAAGGATTTTACGTTCCCAATCTAAAATAAAATTTCTTGGAATTGAAAAAAAAAATCTTTCCATACAAAGTGTATCACATAAGAATCAAGCCTTTCTATGATTCTTTACTAGAAATCAATCGTAAAAAAGGGTATGTTGCTGCCATTTTGAAAGGATTAAGAATCACCGAAGTTATGTCTAAACCCAATGATTTAAAACAAAGATTAAAGGATCCCAAAACAAGAAAAGATCTTTTCCATTGTTTCTATAATCAGACCATAATAAAAATTCAAATAGATTTGAAACGAAAGAAGCAAAAAGGGGGTTTAAAGACCACTCAAAAAATGAAATGCTTAAATATTTTCCTTTGAGCCACTTGAGAGTTATCTAACTTGAGTTATGAGTACAAATGATTTTTTTTTTAGGAAGTCAGAATAAAAAAAGGGGGGGTTAAACCATAATCTAATTTATTTAACCATTTTATAGACCCATTTGTGATTGTATGTAATCCTATACATATCCTATACATTAAGTAGAACTTAGAATCATTTTTAACGAGCCGTACGAGGAGAAAACCTCCTATACGTTTCTAGGGGGGGTTATTTTTTTACATCTATCCCAATGAGCCGTCTATCGAATCGTTGCAATTGATGTTCGGTCCCGAAGAGAAGGGCGAGATCTTCGGAAAGTGGGTTTTTATGATCCGATAAAGAATAAAACTTATTTAAATGTTCCTGCTATTCTATATTTTCTTGAGAAAGGTGCTCAACCTACAGAAACGGTTCAGGATATTTTAAAGAAAGCGGGGGTTTTTAAGGAATTTCACTTTCACTCTAATCAAACGAAATCAAATTAAGGAAATAAAAAAA